TTTGAGTTCAATTTTCTTTAATTGCTTTAGTTAGTATAACTCTAGATGTTACACTTAGACAAATTTTCTTGTTTTCGCCCAGGATTCTTCCTAAAGAAAGCAAATAGAATTATTATTTTGTGTTTAAGAATTTCGAATTTATTATTCTTTTGATTATTTGAATTTTCTTTATCAAAATGTGAGTTCGATATTTTGATTTTTTCATTTTTTAGGAATAGAGTCGGGGGGTTTTTTTCTTAGTAATTTAGAATAGAACAAGTATTCAAATGTACGAGAATGGGTAGGTATTTCCATCTCAGGATTTCGAATATCTTAATCTTAGTGTTGGTATATTCCGTTTATTAGATCTGGGTGGGGTTGTCTCTTGATTGAATACAGAAAAAGAAGACCACCCCCCTTTTTGTTTTGGTGGTCTTCGCCGGGTATTGGTAAGGTATACCAAAGAAAAGGAGTATCACTGGCTTAACCCCTTGATTGTGGGCAGGAAAATTCATATTCATATGGAATTTCCCTCCGATGATTAATGACTAAGGTTTGGTTTGTTTGGAAAAAAATGGATTCGATCCCTTGAAATCCGTTTTTTGGCTTTTCTGTTCTGCTTTAAACGATTCTCGTGAGTGAGTTTTTAGGACAAATTTTGTTTCAATGAAACAACCGGTCAGTTACAAGCAACAAACAAGAATGAAGAAATCAAAATTATACAATTTTTTATTTCAAATGAAAATATGAATTTTATTCATTTTTTTATAGGGCTATACGGACTCGAACCGTAGACCTTCTCGGTAAAACAGACCAAACTTATTATTATCAAAATGATATGAACTGTTTCAAAGACCCAACATGCATTTTTTTTGCATTGGGCTCTTTCATTAACTGATAGAAATATCAGCCAATCCGCCATATTTTTTCTTGACAGAAAAATAAGATAAGGAGATGGCTCTATGTGCTCTGATTCATTATTTGGGATTCTAATTCAGGAGCACTCCCAAAGTGTTTCAAGGGTGAAGTTATTTTGACGTAGGTCTGCCTTTGGCCTCGAATTTGAAGTTAAATGAAGTCTCTATCGTTCGGCTTAAAAAATCCAATATGAAACTTCATACACCTTCAAGTTCATAGGACGAAAAGAGATTTTTTGAGGGCCTTATACTCATTATGCCTGGCATTGAATATACGGGTATTCACCTTATCAATATCTCAAGATGGGGCCTGTTTGGTACCTAAAAGGGCACTCAAATAGGACCGAACCTCTCGTCAGGCTATTGTTCTCTTAAAGTTATTATAGAGTAAGACGTAGATTTCTCAATAAGATCCATTTTTTGGATTGTATGGTGGATTCCCCTGAAAAAACATTGGCGCGCGTGTAAACGAGGTGCTCTACCAACTGAGCTATAGCCCTTAGTGCTTGTGATGCATATTTTATCATGTATATAATTTGTTGTCAAGATGAATATTCTATGATCCAACATCCTAAATTTTTGAATTTTTGAGTGGTATTGGTTCGATTATTATTGCTTATAAGGAATATGATATTTATAATCCATCGACGGGATGGGTTCCATTTGGTTCTTTTTGGGATGATAAATGACCTACTTAACTCAGTGGTTAGAGTATTGCTTTCATACGGCGGGAGTCATTGGTTCAAATCCAATAGTAGGTAGAACTTATTAGATACCATTGACTCCGGTATCTAATAAGTTTTTTGCCCCACCCTTTTCTCTTTTTATAGATTTTGTATTTTTATTTATTTCATTTTTGAATTGCGTTATATCAAAATTGGATTCTGCTTGATTGGATTCTGTCGAGTGAATGCAATCAAAATAGGGTTTAGAAACAGAAACTCTTTTGATTATTTGAACGAACCAACTAGTTATGAAATTGCACTGACAGCCTCGACTCTTGTCCTAGCTCGTCGGAGAGCTAGATTTGCCTCGATTATTTGTCTCTTTCCTTCAGCTTTTCTCAAACTAGCTTCTGCTATTTCAAGAGTTTCCTGAGCTTCTTGTGGATCAATATCACTACCCTTTTCCGCATCATTTACTAAAACAGTGATCTCATTATTGCCTATTCTAGCAAAACCGCCCATCAGAGCCATCGTTAACCATTGGTCCTTAAGGCGTATTCTCAAAATCCCTATATCTACAGCTGTCGCAATAGGAGCATGATTCGGTAATACGCCAATTTGACCACTATTTGTAGATAAAATGATTTCTTTCACTTCTGAATCCCAAACAATTCGATTAGGGGTCAGTACACAAAGATTTAAAGTCATTTCTTCAAATTGCTCTCCATTTCTAAGTTGATAGCCTTCGCGGTAGCTTCATCGATATTACCTACTAAATAAAAGGCCTGCTCAGGAAGAGCATCTAATTCTCCGGAAAGGATCAATTGAAACCCTTTAATGGTTTCTGCTAGACCAACATATTTCCCCGGAGAACCGGTAAATACTTCGGCTACAAAAAAGGGTTGTGATAAGAAACGCTCAATTTTTCGCGCTCTTGCT